GAATAAAGAATAAATAGAATATAAATAAAATTTTAAAATATTTTAAAATATAAACTAACAATAGAAACTAACTAAAAGATATAATTACAATAAAATATGTTATTTATTATTTCTAATAACTAATAATGGGAATCAAAATTTTTCTTCTTGTTTCGATAAGAATTTTGATTTAATATAAAAAATAAATTGTTTTATTCGTTGGAACAAAAGAAGTACTGGCCCGGCCAGTACTTAACCAGACCGGGTAAATGAACCGTTTGTACAAATTGTACAAAATAAAAGATCAAAGAAATAAGGTATTCTTTCTTTTGGAGAAATCTGTTTCGACTCATTATCAAAATTTAATTACTGATAAAATTCGTGGATATCTGACACTTTATCTTTATCCATTTTTTTATGTGTTTTTATTACACTTTTTCTATATTAGTCTATATTCGTCTTAGTTATTAGATATTAAGATTTTTATCTATTGTTCTAATTTCATTTAAAATTAAAGAAGTGAAGTATATATTCTTATTTCTTAATATATTACATATTACAATACAATGATTACATTACTTTTTTTTTATTTTAATAAATTAATTTTATTTATATTTTAGATTACTTAATCTTATAACTTATAATCTTATAATAAATATAAATAAAATTAATAAAAAAGAAGGAAATTTTTCTCAATCTTGGCTTCACGTGTCACATCACATTATAAATTTAAAATTTTGAATGGGGAGAGGTGGCTGAGTGGACTAAAGCGTCGGATTGCTAATCCGTTGTACGAATTTTTCGTACCGGGGGTTCGAATCCCCCTCTCTCCGACCCACCTGATCACTTTAATTTTTATAATTTGGAATAATTTTATATTATTTTATTTTTATTAAATTTTTATCTTTATCTAGTATCTATTCCATATTATTGATAGATTTACCTATGAAAAACTAAAAACGAATCTCATCTCTTTTTTTATTCCTCGCGACCGGGATTACGCCCCGGATCATTAGATAAGAATCCGAAGATGAAGAGAGAAACAAAGAATATCACTACTGTGTAAACAAAGAGTTTAAGAGTAAGCATTACACAATCTCCAAGATAAATAAGATCATTTTTTTTTTTAAGGAAATAGATCACCTATTTTACGACACACACTATAAACACTATAAATTAAAAATTATTTTGATATGGCACTCTAAAAATAAAAAAAAAAGTAAGTTTTTAAAATTTATTTTCACTAATTTTTTCTCTACCAAAAATTTATTGTCATATCTATAATTAGTTATTGTATGGGATTTTACAAAGGGAAGGTCAGAACAAAGGAAGAAATAAGCTGATCAAAAATCATCCCTTATTAAAATTCAATTCAATATAAAATAAAATACCAGAATTTTTATTTTTGAATCGAGGGTTCCTAATGTCAAACTTATCCGATCTTATTTATTATTTTTTTTTGAATCAAAATATCATCTTTTTTATCGAAGAAATCATGAATATGAATTGAATAGAGATTTCTTTTTTATCGAAAACTTACGGCAGCTTGCCAAACAAAGGCTAAGAGAAAAAAGAGTACAGGGATAACTGGCATAACGTCTACGATTGGATTGAAAAAGGCATAAGCCTCGGGCAATTTAGCGAAGAAAAAACTACTCGAATAAAGGTTAGAATTAAGACAGATACAGATTAAACTAAAGATATTAAACATAACAAACATTTTTTTCTTGTTCTTAAAAATGAAATTGAAATGATAATAAATTATCAGATTTCATTGAGTTGTTTTTATGAGATAAAAAGAAAAAAGGCATATAAAATAAAAAAAAATTCTTCCTTTTCTTTGACTTCTCCCCAATCAAAAATCATTCCTTACATTCTACAATCAAGTTAAATTAGAATACAAGGAATTCTACTTTCATACAATATCTTAACATCTTAATTGAATTCTATGTAATGATCAATGAATCTTTTTTATTCTATTTCTATTTTTATTCTATATCTACATGTGTAGAATCCTAGGGACAACATGTACTATGAATGTATTTTGGTTAGTTATTGACGAATAACAAATATTTAGCTTAGTTTTTCTTAGACAAAATAAAAAATGGGGCGTGGCCAAGTGGTAAGGCAACGGGTTTTGGTCCCGTTACTCGGAGGTTCGAACCCTTCCGTCCCAGATCGTCTCCCTCATAAACGAGGGACTCTTCTCTATTGAAATATAATTTCAATTCAAATAAGGAATTAAAAATTTTTATGTTTAATGTTATGATCCAATCCCTTATTCTGAAATATAAGAATGATTCTTAGAATTTAGAATAATGTCTTTCTTTTCATTCAAAAAATAAAATTTTTGTGTATCATTCTATTTACACTCAGGGTATATTCGTATTACTCACTTCAATATTTCAATATGAAGTGAGTTTTTTTATATAAACTTTGTGTCCCATATCCATGAGATGTGAATTTTCACATCATGCATTCTAAATACAAATGTGAAAGAAAGGCTTCCTATTTTTTTTTTATCAAAGCCTAAAAGTGAAAAGGGCTATACTAATTCCGCTTCTGCTTCTGCATTCCATTTACTTGATTTTATGGAATTGACGTAAAGCAGAAGTCAAACAAATTTTTTTTTGTATAAAATGAACAAGGCTGATGCATATATGATATATTATGTATTGTTTGTTATTTTATTGTGTTCTATATCAAACCTTTGTTGAAGTGATAAAAGTATTTGATTCTTAAAATATTCATGATGACTTTCGTTAACTATTTTTTTTTATATGATATGAAAGAATGAAAGATCAGACTCCTTTTTGTCTTTCATCTTACCTTACACGAGACTCATTATAATCCATAATAATGAAAACAAAGAAACTGTATTCTTAACCCATCCCCTTATTTAAAATGAAAATAATATTCAACTGGAGATGGTAAATCATAAGTAAATAATAATATAATTAATCATAACATTATATAGTGAATCATAAATAATATCATAATTAAATAATAAATTAAATTAAAAAAAAAATAATTCAAAAAATATTAAAAAATATTTATTAATATTTAATATTTTTTGTTATTGAATATTGAAATGAAATATTTTATTTTAGTATATAGTTACTATAATTATAGTTTTTATAATTAGTTCAAGTAGCTGAAAATCTTTTGAATGAAAGTAAAGTCAAAGGTTTTTTTTAGTTTTTCATGTGATTTTCTTCATATGATAAAATATGGGGTTAATTTAAGTGAAATCTTTTCCGGACAAAAACTTATCTATCCATAGAAAACTTATCTATCCATAGATAGATAAGTATGATATATCATATATCGGTTCGGCCAATGACTATTCATGATTTTATATTGAATCAATTGCATACGGTTCAAAATTAAAATATTCAAAGTAGAGGGATGTTATGGTAAAACTTCGTTTGAAACGATGTGGTAGAAAGCAACGTGCGACTTGAAGGACATGATTGGCTGTGGATTCTGCCATCCACCATTTTCTATAGGCTATAGGAATGAAGATGCTCTTGTCTCGACATAGTTTGTTCTGCTAGGAACCTAATTTCATTTGTCTTGGGTTGGTAAATTAAAAGACTAATGGTATAGCATATGGTGGAGCTCGAGAAAAAATGATTGATTCATTTATCGGGAGAATAATCTAGGGTTAGTGACAATCAATAAGTTAGACCAACTTTGTAAATTAATCATCAATAGAATATATAAATATAAATGGAAAATGGAGAGGTTAAAAGTTAAAATTTGAACAAGTTTTAAATAAAAAAAAAGTAAAATTTGTCGAAATTTTCAAACTGTTTTGATCAAAAGTGTATCACAAAGGAATCAATCTTTCGTATGATTGTTCCTTTTTCCATATAAAGAACAAAAGGTATGTTGCTGCCTTTTTGAAAAGGAGTAAGGATCACCAAAGTAATGTCTAAACCCAAAGATTTCACAAATCGTAAAGCAAAGACGACGAATTCCGGAACAAGGAAACACTATTTTTACTTGTCTCAACAATTGGATCAGAATGAGTAAAAAAATAGATCCTAAAGGAGACAAAAAAAGAGGTTAGAGACAGCTCAAGAAATTATAAGGATTTCCTTTCGAACTCTTTAAAAACTAGCCAACTTGAGTTAGGAGTACGAATGAGATTTATTTTTTCTGTAAAGAAAAGAAGAAAAAAAAAGACTCAAATTAGAGAAATTATAGTCTAATTCTTTATGTGTCTTTCTATTTCTATTATATATTTATATATTCTTAATATTCCATTTCCATTATTTCTATTATAGTTCTATTATAGTATAATATATTATATATACTATATTATACTATAGTATATATTATCGAAATTAGAATAATCTTTTCTTGAGCCGTATGAGGAGAAAACCTCCTATACGTTTCTAGGGGGGGCATCCTTTATATACATCTATCCCAATGAGCCATCTATCGAATTGTTGCAATTGATGTTCGATCTCGAAGAGAAGGAAGAGATTTTATAAAAGTGGGTTTTTATGATCCGATAAATAATCAAACTTATTCAAATGTTCCTGCTATTCTATATTTACTTGAAAAGGGTGCTCAACCCACAGGAACTGTTCATAATATTTTAAGGAAGGAAGAACTCTTTAAAGAAAGAATTTCGAGTTTATTTTGATCAGAATAAAAGTCATGAATAGAAAAAGCTAGTACCTATCCTTGTGTAATTCTTTATTCAAAGTTTGTTCTTTTCTTGTTCTATCCATACTTATCTTATTCTTACTTATACTTATTTATTTTTTATACTTATTTATTTTTTATTTATTTTATTTTTTATTTACTTTTTCTTGTTATTGGAACCCCCCAGCAAGGGGGGGGGTAATCTTTCGTCTTGTATTGTATATTGTACCTTTAATTTATTTTTTGATTAAGGAAACCCAATATTTTTTTTTCTATCTCTACCTTTAAATTCCTTATTTTTTACGCTCAAATCTCTTATTTTTCATTTATGTTGTGCTAATCCAACACAATATTTAAATATTAAATATTTATATTTATTTAATTATTTATTTTATTTAATTATTTATTATTTTTTTATTTTTTATTTTTAATATTTTTATTATATTATTATTTTATAAAAAGTTCATTCATATTGACAATGGTGTATCGAACAGATATAATTATCTCGTAGATAAATAGATCTTTTTATCTCCACTCCCTATATCTCTGCTCCCTATTAGCATTTTACTTCATTTTAGTAAAATGGATGGTTTTGCTGGATTTCCTCTTCTTTATTTTATACTTTATACCTTTATACAAAATGGATTTTAACTAAAAAAAAATTAAAATTTTTGTGGTTTGTCAATTTTCCAATTCTCTTTTGAATCTCTTGTTTTTTGAACCGGATCTTCTTGATATTTTGTTGTTTAGATTTGATTTGTTTTCTTGCTAGTTCCATGTTTTGATGCAATTGTGCAGTTTAATTCCATTGATTTTTTTATTTTGATCATATCTACACATCATATAGATCCGGGTTGCTAACTCAACGGTAGAGTACTCGGCTTTTAAGTGCGACTATGATCTTTTACACATTTGGATGAAGGAAGGAATTCGTCCAGACTATTGGTAGAGTTTATAAGAACGCGACTGATCCTGAAAGGTAATGAATGGAAAAAAAAGCATGTCGTTAAATATAATTATAAAATATAATATTAATATTTTAATAAATAAAATAATCATATAAAAAAAATTGAATACTCATAATGAATACTCATAATATAACATAAGAATTTTGTTTTTTTTATAAAAATTTAAAAATTTTAAGTTCAGTAAAGTATTTAAGTATATTTTATAATTTAAGTATATTTTATAGTCGGGTCTAGTGAATAAATGGATAGAGCTTTGTGGCTCCAATTCGAGTAAGACGAATAAAAAGTAACGAGCTTATCTTCTTAATTTTAATTTGAATGAAGACCCGATCTAATTACTAATTAGACGTTAAAAATGGATTAGTGCCTGATGTGGGGAAAAGGTTCTCTTGTTAATTGTGAGTGAACCATTGATTCTTTTTTTTCCGGAATCCTAATTATTCTTTATTTTAAATTGTAGACGGATGTGTATAAGAAATAGTATACTGATAAAAAAAAAATTTATTCCAAAGTCAAAAGAGCGATCGGGTTGCGAAAATAAAAGATTTTACCCCTTTTCCTTATTTTTTTCTTGTTATTCTAGTTATATTAACAAGGAAACCTGATTGGATAAAAAGGGAAATAAAAAAGATCTGTTGATTGGGCTCTATGTCTCCGGGGTATATATTCTTTATTTGTTCTTACTTTTTATTTTAGAAAAATTACGTTATTTACATAATAATCAATATCAATATAAACAATATAACATATCTATCTATATTTTAAATATATTAAAAATATATTAAATATAATATATAATTATTATTAATATTAAATAATATTAAATAAAAGATAAATCTTAAATGAATACTAATAAATACTGTATATACATAATACAGTATTATTTATAGTTATACTAAAAAACTATAAAAGTATAAAGTATAGTATCTTTATAGTATAAAGATAAAGATAACTAAAAAAGAATATACTACGTATAATATATACGTACGCCGTTCTGACCATATTGCACTATGTATCATTTCATAACAATAACACAAGAAGTGACTCCCTTTTTTGGTTTCATCAGTATAAATGTATGTAAATGGCATAAATTTAAAGAAATTAAAATTAAAAAAAGATAGATTTTGGCAACAAAACTTCTTATATCCGCTACTCTTTCAGGAGTATATTTACTCACTTGCTCATGATCATAACTTAAATAGTTTTATTTTTTACGAACCCGTGGAAATTATTGGTTATGACAATAAATCTAGTTTCGTACTTGTGAAACGTTTAATTACTCGAATGTATCAACAGAATTTATTGATTTATTCATTTAATGATTCTAACAAAAAAGAATTTTTTGGGCACAAGAATTTTTTTTCTTCTCATTTTTCTTCTCAAATGGTATCAGAAGGTTTTGGAGTCATTCTGGAAATTCCATTCTCGTCGCAATTAGTATCTTCTACTGAAGAAAAAAAAATACCAAAATATCAGAATTTACGATCTATTCATTCAATATTTCCCTTTTTAGAGGACAAATTTTTACATTTGAATTATGTGTCAGAGATACTAATACCTCATCCCATACATCTGGAAATCTTGGTTCAAATACTTCAATGCTGGATCAAGGATGTTCCTTCTTTGCATTTATTGCGATTTCTTTTACACGAATATCATAATTTGAATAGTCTCATTACTTCAAAGAAATTCATTTACTACTTTTCAAAAAGAAAAAAAAGATTCTTTTTGTTCCTATATAATTCTTATGTATATGAATTCGAATATTTATTCCTGTTTCTTCGTAAACAGTCTTCTTATTTACGATCAACATCTTCTGGAGTCTTTCTTGAGCGAACACATTTCTATGTAAAAATAGAACATCTTATAGTAGTGTGTTGTAATTCTTTTCATA